ATTAATTAATTAATATTACTATCTATTCTATATCTCTATTTTTGAAATTGATGAAATTGAATAAAATAAATTGAAATAAATGAAAAAAATTGAATTCAAATAAGAAAATATAGATTATTTCTTAATTTCTATATTATTCTAGATTATTTATTATTTCTAGATTCTAGATTATTTATTTTAAAATTAGTTATTATTATTAATTTTTTTATTATTTATTTAGTTATTTAGTATTTATTTATTAATATTATTTTTAGTTATTTAGTATTTATTTATTAATATTATATTATTAAAATATTCAAAAATTGAAATTCATTTTATTAAATACAATCTAATAATACAATTGAAATTCTATTTTCTTTCTAATTTCAATTTTTGAAATTGAATTGCTAATTGATTTTGATTTATTGAAATTCAATTCTTTTTCTTTATAGATTTCTATTTTTATGAATAGAATCGGTAGGTCCTTTGGTTTTTTTTCTTAGTGATTTAGAATAAGAACAAGCAAGAGACTGGCTAGAAATTTCCATTTCAGAATTTAGAATATCTTGGTGTTAGTATATTCTTTTTATTAGTATCCTAGCGGAGGGGTTTCTCTTGATTGAATAGAAAAAAAGAAGACAGACTACCCCTCGCGCTTCGCTAGGTCTAGGTAAGGTATATGGCGAGCCTATTTGACATTGTTAATAATGAGACTTACCAAAGATATTCCATTTTTTAACTTGTACACAAACACGGCAGGTCCTTTCTAGATCCATTGGGGTTTTTAACAGGGTAACTCGTGTCACGATTTTGACTTCAAAAATTCACCAACATTGGCTATACCAAAGAAAGGGAGTATCAAGAACTCCTTGAATATGAAACTCGCCCCTACCCCCAAGATTAATGCCCCAAGATTAATGACAAAAGGTTGCTTTGTTTATCCGCGATTGGAAAACTATCAATTGGATCCACTGAAACGCCTTTTTTTTTTTATTTCGGGTTTATGTTCTGTTTTAAAAGCTTGCCGTGAGTAAACTTATGGGAAGAATTTTGATTTCGATTAACCAACCCGGCAGTTCCAAGCAACAAACAATAATGAAAAAAATGATACAATTGCATTTTTTGTATTTGAATTTTCCTTAATCATTTTGTTTTATATTATAGTATAGGGCTATACGGACTCGAACCGTAGACCTTCTCGGTAAAACAGATCAAACTTTTTATTATCAAAATGATCTGAACTGTTTCAAAGACCCAACATGCATTTTTTTTGCATTGGGCTCTTTCATTAACTGATCAAAATATCAGCTAGTCTGCCATATTTTTTTCTTGATATATAAAAGATAAGTAGATGGCTCCATGTGCTCTGATTCATTATTTGGGATTCTGATCCAAGAGCACTACCAAAGTCTTTCAAGGGTAGGGTTATCTTGACGTAGGTCTGCTTCTGGCCTAGATCAACCTAAGTTAAATGAAGTCTCTATCGTTCTGATTACAAAATGAAATTATGAAACTTCATACACCTTAAAGTTCATAGGATGAAAAGAGATTTGTTGAGGTCCTTAGACTCATTATGCCTAGCGTTGAATAGACTGGATATTCACCTTATCAATATCTCAAATCCATGATAGGGTCTATTTGGCACCTAAATAGGCACCTCAATCGGACCGAACCCTTTGCCAGGCTATTGTTCCCCCAAAGTTATGGGGTAAGGCATCGATTAAGATCACAATTTTTGTGATTGGATTGTATGATGGATTCCCCTGAAAAACATTGGCGCGCGTGTAAACGAGGTGCTCTACCAACTGAGCTATAGCCCTTATTGCTTGTGATACATATTTTATCCTGTAGATAATTTCTTGTCAAGATAAATCAACATCATAAATGTTTGATCTGTTTGAGTGATATTGCTTAAATTAATATTGCTTAAGATTAGTATTGCTTATAAGTAATATGATATTTATAATCCATCCACGGGGTGAGTACCGTTTGGTTCTCTTTGAGATGATAAATGACCTACTTAACTCAGCGGTTAGAGTATTGCTTTCATACGGCGAGAGTCATTGGTTCAAATCCAATAGTAGGTAGAACTTATTAGATACCATCGACTCCAGTATCTAATAAGTTTTTGATCCACCCTTTTTTTCTTTTAGTGATTTTGTTTGCTATTTCATTTTTTTTTTCAATTGGATTTTGCTTGATTGTATTTGATTCTATTCACTCGACAGAATCCAATCAAATAAAAATAGGGTGCGAAACAGAACTTCTTTTGATTATGTGAACGTACCAACTAGTTATGTTATGAAATCAAACCGCATTGATAGCCTCTACCCGCGTCCTAGCTCTCCGCAGAGCTAGATTTGCCTCAATTGTTTGTCTCTTTCCTTCCGCTTTTCTCAAATTAGCTTCCGCGATTTCAAGAGTTTGCCGGGCTTCTTGTGGATCAATGTCACTACCCTTCTCTGCATCATTTACTAAAACAGTGATCTCATTATTGCCTATTCTAGCAAAACCACCCATC